ATCAAATTCCGGGAGGCTTCGTGAAGTGCTTCTTTAGGAGTTAAACTTCCATTTGTCCATATTTCGAGAAATAGTATTTCTTTGTTACCATTTTCATAAGAATGAATACTATGATTCGCATTTCGAACAGGCATGAATACAGGATCTATAGGATAACTTCCATCTTGAAAGGTATTTGGCGCTTTTATAAGATATCCGCGATTCTTCTCTATTTGTAATCCAATAACCAACTCAATGGGTTCTGTCAAGCTAGCTATATGCTGTGTATTATCGACGATTTCTACATAAGGCGGTAAGATGATATCTTGAGCAGTTACATATCCAGGGCCTCTGACACAAATAGACGCCTCACAAGTTCCATAGAGATTACTTCTCAATACGATTTCTTTCAAATTCATTAAAATTTCATGTACTGATTCTTGAATACCCGTTATCGTAGAATATTCGTGTGATATTTTCTCAGATTTTGCGCGTGTGATACATGTTCCTTCGATTTCTCCAAGCAAAGCCCTTCGCATCGCAATGCCTATTGTGTCTGCTTGACCTTTCATAAGCGGAGACAGAATAAAGCGCCCATAAAAAAGACGCTTACTGTCTGCTGCTGATTCAACACACTTCCACTGTAGTGTCCGAGTAGATACTGTTATTTTCTCTCGAACCATAATAATATTATTTGATCAGATCATTGAATCATTTATTTCTCTTGTTTCTCTTACTATTCAAATATCTTCCTTTTTTATTTCTACACACGTCTTTTTTTCGGGGGTCTACAGCCATTATGTGGCATAGGGGTTACATCCCGTACGAAAGTTAATAGTATACCACTTCTGCGAATAGCTCGTAATGCTGCGTCTCTTCCGAGACCTGGACCTTTAATCATGACTTCTGCTCGTTGCATACCTTGATCTACTACTGCACGAATAGCATTTGCCGCTGCGGTTTGAGCAGCAAACGGTGTCCCTCTTCTTGTACCTCCGAAGCCACAAGTACCGGCAGAGGACCAAGAAACCACCCGCCCGCGTACATCTGTAACAGTCACAATGGTATTATTGAAACTTGCTTGAATATGAATAACCCCCTTTGGTATTTTACGTGTACTCTTACGTGAACCAATACGTCCACGTGAACCCCTTTTCGGTATAGCTTTTGCCATATTTTATGATCTCATAAATTTGAGTCAGAGATATATGGATATATCCATTTCATGTCAAAACAGATTCCCTATTTGTATATCAGGTCTTTAACGAGTTTGATTATCCTTGTCTTTGTTTATGTCTTGGGTTGGAACAAATTACTATAATTCGTCCCCGACGACGGATTAGTCGACATTTTTCACAAATTTTACGAACGGAAGCTCTTATTTTCATATTTGCCACTCCTTACTTTAATTTTGAATCCACTTTTTGGAAGAAAATAAGTTTCTTGAAATTTTCGATTTCGAATCGTATTCCTACGAAAGAAATGGTGAAGTTAAAAAACACCTAATCTTTCGAATCTTTGTTGCGGAGTCGATAAATTATACGACCTCTGGTTGAATCATAACGACTTACTTCAATTTTTACTCTATCTCCTGGCAGTATCCGTATAAAACTACGTCGGATCTTTCCTGAAACATAACCTAGAATCATATCTTCATTATCTAAACGAACCCGGAACATACCGTTGGGAAGCGATTCAGTAATTAAACCTTCATGAATCCATTTTTGTTCTTTCATTCCAGGTAAAACCCCCTTGAAGTATCAACTAGTGGAGGAAGAACCCTATTAGAGAACCCACCCCTTCTCTTTTCTTTTTCACAAAAAAGAAGTTTCATATCGGATATTAGAAAGATTACCATATATAACACAAAATTTCTCCGCCTATTCTTTCTAGTCGAGCCTCTCGGTCTGTCATTATACCTCGAGAAGTAGAAAGAATTACAACCCCCATCCCACCTAAAATTCTAGGAATTCTTTGATAGTTAGAATAGATTCGTAGACCCGGCCGACTTATCCGTTTTAAATTTAAAAGATTTCTATAAGTCCTTTTCCTATTCCTTCTATGTCGTAGGGTTAAAACCAAAAAATATTTGTTGTTCTCTCGATGTTTTCTCACATTTTCGAGAAAACCCTCTCGTAAAAGTATTTTAACAATACTTTGGCTGATATTAGTAGATGCTACTCGAACCACGCTTTTTCTATACATATCGGCATTTCGTATAGAAGTTATTATGTCAGCAATAGTATCACTACTCATGATTAATTAAAATTATTGGTGCCTCCAAATTTCGATATAATCAACATGTTTTTCTTTTTTTTTTTTTTTACGTGTTTGTTTATAAATATTAATTTTGAAAGGTATATACGTGAGAGAAAATCTACTAAATGAATCTTAATCTATTTCTTTTAAATACCCTACTATAACCATATCGTGGTCTTATTTTATAATACCTCGGGAGCTAATGAAACTATTTTAGTAAAATTGAACTGTCTCAATTCTCGGGCAATCGCACCAAAAACTCGAGTTCCTTTTGGATTTCCTTCTTGATCAATCACAACTGCAGCATTGTCATCATATCGTATTATCATACCGTTGTCACGTTTAAGTTCTTTACAAGTACGGACAATTACAGCTCTGACCACTTCTGATCTTTCTAGAGGCATGTTTGGAACTGCGTCTTTGATCACAGCAACAATAACGTCACCAATATGAGCATATCGACGATTGCTAGCTCCTATGATTCGAATACACATCAATTCTCGAGCCCCGCTGTTATCTGCTACATTCAAATGGGTTTGAGGTTGAATCATATCATTTTTTTATCTGTTTTTTACAATACAAAGGTCGAAGAAAAAAAGAAATATTATTTGTCCAAAAAAAGAAACCTGCACCCACTATTTTTAAGTTTTTAAGTAAGGCCTATTTCTTTTTTATCCCAAAATGATAAATTGAGCTCGTATAGGCATTTTGGACGCTGCTATTGAAATAGCCCTTCTGGCTATAGTTTCTGTTACTCCACCCATTTCATAAAGGATTCGACCTGGTTTAACAACCGCTACCCAATATTCGGGAGAGCCTTTACCTGAACCCATACGTGTTTCTGCGGGTCTTACTGTAACCGGTTTATCTGGAAATATACGAACCCATATTTTTCCACCGCGACGTGCATTTCGTGTCATTGCTCGTCGACCTGCTTCTATTTGTCTAGATGTGATCCAAGCGGGTTCAAGTGCCTGAAGAGCGTATTTACCAAAACAAATAGTATTACCTCGATAAGATATTCCCTTCATTCTTCCTCTATGTTGTTTACGGAATCTGGTTCTTTTGGGGTTATAGTTGATGGTTTGTTTTGAATTCCATCTCTACTACAGAACCGGACGTGAGAGTTTCTTCTCATCCAGCTCCTCGCGAATAAAATAAATTCAAATTAAAGATTTTGAGTTCAATTTGAATTCTATTCAGATATAATATTATGCATAGATGTATTTATATTTAATTTTAATAACTGAATCATGGATTTCATTTAATCTAGATCAAATCTTATTAATTTGTATATCTTGATTTGTCTATTTTGTTTGTATAGATATATATAATAATAATAANNATAATGAAATTAAATATATATATTAATAACTATTAATATTAATAACTATAACTAAACTATTTTTTCTTCTATTTATCGATATTAGAATCTTAAAAGGAATCTTTTTTTTGTTTTACTCTTTATCGTATTGGATTGACCCAAATTTAGCAATCCAAGAAAATAAAGTTTTCGCGGGCGAATATTTACTCTTTACATTTCTATTTCAGTTCTATCATTCGTTCATAACTTTTCCGAATAGATGAATTGGTCTCTGGTCGGTTCCGCCATCCCGATCAATGAATCATTCAAATTCATTTTCATAGAATCTTTTGAATTCACAGGTTCCGTCGTTCCCATCGCTTCTTATTTAATGGTTAGGTCTGAATTATACAATGGAGCTATTAGTTCTTGAGTCAATATTCTTAGTCTTTATTGGCTCGAAGCTCTTTATTTTTTGTTCGATGAGCAGATCCATTTAATGATGAATCCGTATTGATGCTTTATTACACAGATTTTTTATGAGATGACTCATAGACCTTACATATTGGAATTATATATCATCAATATTTTCTTTCTTCCTCTCATCCTTCCATTTATCCATACCCTTTCTTTTTTTTATTATTAACAATTTAGAAGCAGATTTCTTAATAAATTAAAAAAGATTTCAGTTGCTACAACAATATGAACAATATATCATATCTTGACTGGTTCTTTGGATCCAGATAATACGAAGTGATGAGTTGGTTATTACTTCTATAGTTATTTGTTTATACTATGGGGCTGGTTTTTATACTAACCCTCAAAAAACCAACGAGTCACACACTAAGCATAGCAATTTTATCAAAAGATTCATTTAATTTTTATTAAACCCTATAGAATTATAATTTATAATTGTTCATTTTTTTTTATTGAACAGAAAAGAAGAAACGAATTTCTTTTGTTCCATTGCTGGATAGAATAAAAAGGGAAATAAGGTTTATTATTCCCCCTCGATAAATATCCAAATTTTGATGCCTAATACCCCATAGATTGTTCGAACTGTATAGGAACAATAATCAATTTTAGCTCGAATGGTTTGTAATGGAACCCTACCTTCTCTGATCCATTCAACACGCGCAATTTCTTTTCCGTCGATACGTCCTGCAATTTGCACTTGAATTCCTTTTGTATCTGCTTGTTCAGTTAATTCTATAGCCTTTTTCATTGCTTTGCGAAAAGAAACTCTATTTTTTAATTGGCCGGCTATAAATTCTGCAAGAATATTAGGGTTTCCATAAGGCTTTTCAATTCGTGCGATAGCAATGTTAAGTTTTCTATTTACAGAATTAAATTCTTTTTGTAAATTCATCTGTAATTCTTCGATTCCTCGGGGTCGACTTTCAATTAATATTTTTGGAAATCCCATATAGATTATTATTTGGATCAGGTCGATTCTTTT